ACAAATGGATATCTTGATGCGTTAGAAATTGGACAGGTAAAGAAATTTCTCGTTGAGTTACGTACCTACTTAACAAAGAAGAAACCTAAATTCCAAGAAATTATATCTTCTACCAAGATATTCACCGAAGAAGCTGAAACCCTTTTGAAAGAAGCTATTCAGGAACAGATTGAACTCTTTCTACTTCAGGAACAAACATAAATGTAAATGGATCTTTTTTATTATATTCTTAATTTAGAGAAATCCTTGAGAAAGATTTCTTATTCGAATCAAGGTACTTTATAAAATATAGTTCTTATTTTTTTTTCTATTCTCTATCTAGAATAGATATATAGAAATAAATTGCGTCCAATAGGATTTGAACCTATACCAAAGGTTTAGAAGACCTCTGTCCTATCCATTAGACAATGGACGCTCTTCATTCCTATATTTTCGCATTTTTTTCATAAAAAGAAAAAAAAATTAGACGGATTTAGGGAATACAATAAAAAAAAGGACACATATCAAAAAGAATAATGCATCTGTATATCCTATTGAGGATAAGGAATGAATATATAGCGGGTAGCGGGAATCGAACCCGCATCGTTAGCTTGGAAGGCTAGGGGTTATAGTCGACGTTGGTTGATCATTTTTAACATCTCTAATTCAAAACCGAACATGAGATTTTGGTTTCATTCGGCTCCTTTATGGAAGATCTATGTATTCCTACCATAGAAAAAATGAGATCCATAACATCTATGTCAGCTTTTTTTACGAATGCATCTAAAGCTACTTGCTTTTTAGATGATCCCTTATAGAAGAGGGGGATTCTATCAAATCTTTCTAGTCTCTAGTCTAGTTACTTCGTTCCCTATTTCTTTTCTACTCGTGGGATCCTAAGGAAAATAATCTTTTTTCTACCGAGCTGAAACAAGAAGCCGAGGGTTCTAGTAAACCAAAACCATCATTTTCTAGCTATTTGGCTTCAATCTCCCTCTTTTTAAGCGCAAAAATTGAAGATTTAGTTACGATTGAAAGTTTTGTACTATCATCCATAGATCCTTTATTCATACTCATTGAATTGGAATAATCGAACCAATTCAAGAAAATTATGCTTCTCGACTCCATAATCCAATTTTTTTATTAAAATTCTAATTTACTTTTGGATAGAAATCGTGAGAATGTATATTCTTTCCTCAAATGTCCTATTGAGGGGTAAAGTATTAAATCTTTTTAAGAAATAAAGTTTTTGATCGGAATATGAAAAAAATGGAAAGACCCCTTAACTATTGAAGTTTTTAATAGAACGAATCACACTTTTACCACTAAACTATACCCGCTACATATGAATATAATATTTCACTTCAACTTTCATTTAGAATGAAATTCGTTTTTCATTGATGAATTTACGAATTTTCTCATTTTATACTTAAGAATAATAAAATAAAGAGAAAAATAAGAGTATTACTAGAACACTTTTACTATAAAATTTAAAAATTTACTTTACTAGAAAGACTAAATATTCTAATTTCTACTAATTTATACTCTAATTTACTAGTATATAAATATACTAAGAATATATATAATATATAACATTGAATATTTCAATCTAAATATCTAATATATTAGATTAATATCTAATCTAATAATTAGGAATGGCAATGAAAATTACTCTTCTTTTTTCAATAACAATTTTGATTCGTCGGAACAAAAGAAGTACTGGCCTGGCCAGTACTTAGTACTGAACCAGGCCGGGTAAATAAACGAACCTTTTGTACAAAATCAAAGAAGTCAAGTATTCTTTCTATTGGAGAAATCTGTTTCGAATCATTGAAGAAAAGTAAAAATTGTTCTCAATCTTGACTTCACGTGTGAAATCACATGATAAATTGCCAATTTGGAATGGGGAGAGATGGCTGAGTGGACTAAAGCGTCGGATTGCTAATCCGTTGTATGAATTATTCGTACCGAGGGTTCAAATCCCTCTCTCTCCGACCCCCTCTGATCACTTGAGATTTTCTAATTGGAAGAAATTTCGATTATTTTTCTTTTATAAATCTTCTAGCATCTATTCCGTTTATTTATACATTTACCTATGAAAAAATCAAGGAAAAAGTAAAAAGGAATCTCATCTCTTTTTTATTCTTCACGCCCAGGATTACGCCCCGGATCATTAGATAAGAATCCGAAGATGAAGAGAGAAACAAAGAATATTACTACTGTGTAAACAAAGAGTTTAAGAGTAAGCATTACAAATCTCCAAGATAGATAAGATCATTTTTTGTTTAAGGAAATAGATCACCTTTTTTATGACATACCCTATAACAAAACTATTTTGATATGACGCTCTAAATTTATTTCTAATGTAATAAGATTCATATTTTTTCGTTACTAAAAATTTCTTGCCATATATCCATATCTATAATTAGGTATTGTATGGGATCTTATAAAGGAAAGGTCAGAAAAAAATAAATAAGCTGATTAAAGATAAAGATCATTGCCCCCTTCCCTTATTCAAATTCAATATAAAATAGAAAATACCAAAATTTCGCTTTTTGAATCGAGGGTTCCTAATGTCCAGACTTATTTGAATCTTATTTCTTTCCAGAATTAAAATCTCATCTGTTTTTTATCGAATAAATTATGAATTGAATAGAGATTTCATTGTTATCGAAAACTTACAGCAGCTTGCCAAACAAAAGCTAAGAGAAAAAAGAGTACAGGGATAACCGGCATAACGTCTACGATTGGATTTAAAAATGCATAAGCCTCGGGCAATTTGGCGAATAAAAAACTACTCGAATAGAGGGTAGAATTAAGACAGAGACAGATTAGACTAAAGATATTAAACATAACAAATATTCTTTTCCTGTTCTTAAAGATTCAAATGAAATTGAAATGATAATAAATTATCAGATTGGATTAAGTTGTTTTTATGAGGGAAAATTGAAAATAAAAAGGCAGATAAAAGAAATAAATTCTTCTTTTTCTTTGACTTCTCCCCAATCAAATAAGAATACAAGGGATTCTATTTTCATACAATATCTTAATTAAATTCTAAGTAATGATCAATTAATCTTTTTGATTCTATATCTATTGTGTTGAATCCTAGTGACAACATGTCCTATATTTATTTTGGTTGGTTATTGACGAATAACTAATATTTATCTTAATTTTTTTTAGACCAAATCAAAATGGGGCGTGGCCAAGTGGTAAGGCAACGGGTTTTGGTCCCGTTACTCGGAGGTTCGAGTCCTTCCGTCCCAGATCGTTCGCATCAGAAACGAAAGATTCTTCTCTATTGAAAATCTAATTCAACAATTTTCTGTGTAATGTTGGATACAATGTTATACAATCTGAATTCTAAGAATGATTCTTAGAATAATATCTTTTTTTTTTTTACTTTTTTATTTTTACTCAAATATTTTATTCTTAAATATTTGTGATTACTTTCGTTAACGATTATTTGTTATCTGTTTTATATGATGGAGATGGGTGCAAAAAGATCAGAATTTGAGGATTCTTATTTTCTCTTTGATCTTACCTTACACAAGACTTTTTCTACTCCATAATAATGAAAACAAAGAAACTTTATTCTCAAACTATCTCTCTGTTTTAAATTAAATGAAGATCAGATTCAATTGGAGATGCTAAAAAAGAAGTAAATCATAATATTAGAATCATAAGATCATATTTCATAAATAAAAAATGAGAAAATATTCAAAAATATTCATAATTAATATATTCATATTAAAATATAGAAATACATTATTATGACATTAAGAATATATATATTGTCTATTTTTCTTATGAATATTATCTTATTATTCTATAATTGAATAAAAAATCTTTAAATATTTTTATTTTAGTATATTATTTAGTTAGTGGTTAGTATAGTATTTAGTTAAAGTGGCCATTCGTGAGGATTTCTTTTTCATTTGAATAAAAGTAAAGTCAAAGGCTTTTTTTGAGGTTTATAGAATTTCTTTTTTTTTTTAACGAACAAAGAAGGATCTTTTATTATAGAAAATCCTGAAAGATCTGTTAAAGATGTCAATAAGTTTGCTTAAAACTGATTTTTTTCATTTGATATTTTCTCATGTGAATACATGAGAATAATATGAGGTAATTTTAAGTGAAATCCTTTTCGGATAAACACTTATCTATAAGTGTAGATTCTTATGTATTGGTTCAGCCAATGACTATTCATGATTCCATATTGAATCAATTGCATACGGTTCCAAATTAAAATTAAAGGGATGTTATGGTAAAACTTCGTTTGAAACGATGTGGTAGAAAGCAACGTGCGACTTGAAGGACATGATTGGATGTGGATTCTGACATCCACCATTTTCTATACGAATGAAGATGCTCTTGTCTCGACATAGTTTGTTCTGCTAGGAACCTGATTTAACTTGTCTTGGGTTGCTAAATAAAGATACTAATTATATAGAAAGGTATAGCATATGATGGAGCTCGAGCAAAAATGATTCATTCATTTATCGGGGGAATAATCTAGGGTTAGTGATAATCAATAAGTTAGATCAACTTTGTAAATATATCATCAATATATAAAAATATATAAAAGGGGGAGGTTCAAAATTGAACAAGTTTGAAATGAAAAAAGATCAAATTTGTCGAAATTTTCAAACTGTTTAGATCAAGAGTGTATCACAAAGGAATCAATCGTTCGCATGATTTTTATCTTTTCCATAGAAAGAACAAAAGGTATGTTGCTGCCTTTTTGAAGAGGAGTAAGGATCACCGAAGTAATGTCTAAACCTAATGATTTCACAAAGCGCAAAGCAAAGACAACAAATTCCGGAACAAGGAAACACTATTTTAACTTGTCTCAACAATTGGATCAGAATGAGTAAAAAAAAAATAGATCCGAAAGGAGAAAAAAATAGGTTAGAGACAGCTCAATAAATTCGAAGGATTTCCTTTCGAACTCTTTAAAAACTATCCAACTTGAGTTAGGAGTACAAATGAAATTTCTTTTTCTGTAAAGAAGGAAAAAAAGGTTCAAATTACAACCTAGTTCTTTATGGATCCATTTCTATTTCTATCTATATAGATAGAAATAGGAATTCTATAAATTAGAATCATTTTTTCTTGAGCCGTATGAGGAGAAAACTTCCTATACGTTTCTAGGGGGGGCACCTTTTATATACATCTATCCCAATGAGTCATCTATCGAATCGTCGCAATTGATGTTCGATCCCGAAGAGAAGGAAGAGATCTTCGAAAAGTGGGTTTTTATGATCCGATAAAGAATCAAACTTATTCAAATGTTCCTGCTATTTTATATTTCCTTGAAAAAGGTGCTCAACCGACAGGAACTGTTTATGATCTTTTAAGGAAGGCAGAATTCTTTAAATAATTTCGAATCTCTTTTGAAAGTAAAAAAAAGAATCATGAATAAAAAAAGGAAAAGGATAGGGTAACTAGTACCTATCTTTGTGTAATTCGTGTAATTTTTTATTCAAAGTTTCTTCTTTTCTTGTTCTATTGATATTTATTTATTTTATTATTAATTATTATTTTTATTCTTCGTATTTTTTTCTTGCTTCTTTTTGTGGACCCCCCAACAAGGGGGGTAACCTTTCTTCTTGTATTTGTATTGTACCTTTATTTTTTTGATTAAAGAAAGCCACTCTTTTTTCTATCTATACCTTTTCTTTATTACTTATTTTTTTTTCCGTTCAAAGTTTCAAATCCAACACAAATTTAGATAGAATTTCTTGAAATTTGTTTGATAAAAAGTCCTTTTATATTGACAATGGTGTATCAAACAGATATAATTTGATCGTATTATATAATATATAAATATAGATAAAATAGATCTTTTTATCCCCATTCCATTCCCTATTGGCCATTTCCTTCATTTTAGTAAAATGGCTGAGTTTGCTGGATTTTTTTTTATTTCGATCATATCTACACTTCATATTGATCCGGGTTGCTAACTCAACGGTAGAGTACTCGGCTTTTAATTGCGACTATGATCTTTTACACATTTGGATGAAGGAATTCGTCTAGACTATTGGTAGAGTTTATAAGACCGCGACTGATCCTGAAAGGTAATGAATGGAAAAAAAAGCATGTCGTAAAAAGAATAAAAAATATGAAAAAGAATAATCTTTTATAAAATATTTAAAGTTCAGTAAAGTATTTAGGGTCTAATGAATAAATGGATAGAGCCTTAAGGCTCCAATTCGAGTAATACAAAAAAGCAACGAGCTTCCTTTCTTAATTTGAATGATTACCCGATCAAATTACTAATTTTTCGTTAAAAATAGATTAGTGCCTGATGTGGGAAAAGGTTCTCTTGTGAATTGTGAGCGGACCATTGATTCTTTTTTTATTAATCCTAATTATTCTTTATTGTGGATTGGGGACCAATGTGTATAAGAAATAGTATAGTGATAAAAAAAGAATTTTTTTTCCAAAATCAAAAGAGTGATTGGGTTGCGAAAATAAAAGATTTTTACCCCTTTTTCTTATTGTTATTCTAGTTAGATTAACAAGGAAAAGAAAACCAAATTGTATAGAAAGGAAAAAGATCTGTAGATTAGGCTCTCTGTCTCCGGGGTATATATTCTTTATTTGTTCTTACTTTTATATAATCTTATAATCTTTAACTTTATTATTCTATTATTCTATTTTATTCTAAAAAGTCTTTTAGTATAAGAGAAACATAACATATGTATACGCCGTTCTGACCATATTGCACTATGTATTATTTCATAACACAAGAAGTGCCTCCCTTTTTTGATTACAGTAGAAATGTGTTTAAATGGCAGAATTACAAGGATATTTAGATTTAAAAAAGATCTATTTTGGCAACAAAACTTCCTCTATCCTCTACTCCTTCAGGAGTATATTTACTCACTTGCTCATTATCATAGCTTCAATAGTTTGATTTTTTATGAATCTGTGGAAATTATCGGTTATGACAATAAATCTAGTTTAGTACTTGTGAAACGTTTAATTACTCGAATGTATCAACAGAAATCTTTGATTTCTTCGGTGAATGATTCTAACAAAAATGGATTTTGGGGTCACAAGGATTCTTTTTCTTCTCATTTTTATTCTCAGATGGTATCAGAAGGTTTTGGAGTCATTCTGGAAATTCCATTCTCCTCGCGATTAGTATCTTCCCTTGAAGAAAAAAAAAGAATACCAAAATATCAGAATTTACGATCTATTCATTCAATATTTCCCTTTTTAGAGGATAAATTATCACATTTAAATTATGTGTCAGATCTACTAATACCCTATCCCATCCATCTTGAAATCTTGGTTCAAATCCTTCAATGCTGGATAAAAGATGTTCCTTCTTTGCATTTCTTGCGATTGTTTTTCCACGAATCTCATAATTTTAATAATCTCATTACTTCAAAAAAATCTATTTACGTCTTTTCAAAAAGAAAGAAAAGATTCTTTTGGTTCCTACATAATTATTATGTATATGAATTCGAATATATATTCCTGTTTCTTTGTAAAAAGTCTTCTTATTTA